TTGAAGGAAATTAAATCAACAACATATGTTGTACACTTTATTTCCCTGGGATTGTAGTTCAATTGGTCAGAGCACCGCCCTGTCAAGGCGGAAGCTGCGGGTTCGAGCCCCGTCAGTCCCGATGGATCCAAATCCAATAAAAAAAATACATCAATTCATCTCTTCCTTTCCTGTGAAAAAGAGAACAAATAACATAACTTAATTTTATTCCAAACGGGATCTCTCTTATTTTTTTTCCACATTTTTCACCAAAAAAAAATATGGGAATTTCTATTTCTTCAACGAGTACTAATTGATGGGAGAAAGACATATGTGAATTACCACAATTATTGATAGCATCATATTCAGGATTCGAAGGAATACCGTACTGGGTCTAGTTGATTACGCCCGATTTTTCTAATGAAATAGAGTACTATACCTTTCCGGGAAGCACAGACACAAAGGGAATTTGGACCATACAAAATAAATTTTACATAGTAAACTTTGATCTAATTTTTCGTCTTAAAGCAAAATATATCCGTTCTGGCTCCAATTTTTTGTAACCTCAATTAGTAAATTCAATTACTAATTTGAATTTGAAATAATCTATCTTATTCAAATTTCACACTTAACTTTTGATATATACGTCCCACTACTAATTCAAGGAAAGAGGATATTAATACAAACAAAGATCCCATCTATCTCTCTTAGTTAGGGAATTAATAATTTTTGAAAGTTTCAGTTTCGTTTTTATTTAGTTTTTTTAAGAAGATTTGATAAGTACAAAAAAAGGAAGGAGTTTAGTTCGAACCTACCGCCTTTTCCTTTTTTTAATTTCGCTGCTATTCTTTGCTTGAGTTTGTTTATAAACAATGTAAGGGTAAAGGTAGTCTGATGAGACTTCATCAGATGATTGGATTGAACAAGAGGGCAATAAATTAGAGAAAAGAAAGAATGCAAAAAATTATAAATAAAAAAAAGGAAGGAAATTCTTGATTGCATCAGGAATCCCATTTTGTTTAAATTCGGTATGGATAAAAGATCTTCCTATGTTATACTATTCAATTCTCGACGATGAATCGATTTGATAGCTCCGATATTGTTATTCATGATATTTTAATACGATTCGATATCATCGAGATGCAATGCATCCCATTGAATTTACAAGCGAAACATTTATCATCTCTATGGGATTAAATCCCGAGTTATTGCGAATAAAAAATGAAACGATGAGATTATGGAAGTAAATATTCTCGCATTTATTGCTACTGCACTGTTCATTCTAGTTCCTACCGCCTTTTTACTTATAATATACGTAAAAACAATCAGTCAAAGTGATTAATTTGAATTAACCTTGACTTTTTAGTTCTTATCAATGCAATGATTGAAGATAAGAAAAATGAAAAGCATTAAAATTTCGCGTCGTAAATGAAATTGGCGGACTAGAATTATCAGTATTCTACGAGAGAAGTATTCTATCCGATAGTATGGTAGAAAGAAATATATGAATCCTTCTACCATACTATCTCTTATTGTTATTGAAGTGTATAAAATTGTACTGTATAAAAATAGAGGTTGAATATCGATCAATTTTAATATAGCTGAATCTACAATATATATCTTTCTATTTATATATAGATATCATATTAATTACATATATGTAATATTAATCTAATATACATAGTGGCCCAATTCTATTTCTTTGCTTCATAATTCATGTTGATTCCAATGAATATGAAATGAAATCATCGAAAGGCCACTAATCTTTTTTTAGCATTCGAAAGAAGTAATTGATTGAGCAGTTGACAGATGATCCAGGAGTTCGGTTCCATGGGAACTTTTTATCTTCGGATTTCGAAAAGAATTAGCAAACCCCATCTTTAACGTTTGAACCATGATATGAAATGAGTTCCCTAAAAGAAGAAAAAATCCTATTTTGAAAATAACTCAAATACTAATATTAATAAATAAAACAAGTGGTAAGCACGTAATATGTGGGTGGCTACCCCGAGGTACTATCTTATTATGAGGTAGTATATTATTATGCGTAGTATCTCATTGGACAACCACTATGTCTATATTCTTTCGTGTCGAAAGTATGGATCCACGTACAAACTTATAATCCGAACTCTTTTTTTTTTAACAGTCAAAAAAAAATCAAAGAAAAAAAGTTTTGCAGAACGATCTATAAAATAAACCAAAAACAATACAGTTTTCTTTTTCAATTAGTAGTACTTCTAGAGTCCACTTCTTCCCCATACTACGAGGGAAAGAGAAAATGTAAAGACTACCATTAAAGCAGCCCAAGCGAGACTTACCATATCCATGTGAATTATGTCCCCTATCTCTATGAATATAAAAGAATTATTCCATTATTGCTCACTAATAATTATTATTCCCTAATAATAGTGGAATCACTAGCGCATAGTCAAAAAGAGATTCGGGCACAACACCATTGATGAAACAATACATCAAATCGAATTATACCAAGTTATTATATGATTTCTAGTATAATCGAAAAAATTAAGCACAAATAAAAGAGGCAGAGAAACTCTTGGAAGTATCAAAAGAGTGTTAGTACCATGTAGGAATAATAAGACCTAGTCTTTCTTTTGTTGTCCTGCATTTCATTCCATTAAGTAAAAAGTCTCAAAATAGAGAATCAAGATAGATCACTATCTATCACATACCCCTATTATTCCTTTCTCATTTAATCTAATCTTTACTGTCCCCCGATTGTTTCATAGAGACAATCGGGAGATGGGATGGCCTATTACATGCGTGGTTAGAGCTTATCGAAACGAAAGAAGTTCTTTTTTTAAGATTAAAATAAAAAAAAAAAACCAATTATCCATTCAATATAATATTGATTGAATGCTCGAGCACTCAGATACTTTCATGAGTCCGTCTATAAAGTATCTTCCTCCTTTCCGTAACTAAAAATGAAATTCTATTCCCTAATTCAAGACCCAATCAGTAGACACTACATTAGTAGTCGAAGGGCTATCATATCAAGATTTAACGATTATTTTTCATTACTCTACTAAATTCTTGAAACGAAACCTAGACGCAAGGATTTATAACATTTTAGAGAACCCCAACGATGCTTAGAATCAAGCAAATCTAAAGAGGCTTTTTCTTCTGCTTACTTCTGCTGGAAAAGATAAAGTTATATCAGCAAAGCAGAAGAAGGTATTTTGATTCTTTTGTTTGTTGATGAGGCGACACCCGGATTTGAACTGGGGAAAAAGGGATTTGCAGTCCCCCGCCTTACCGCTCGGCCATGCCGCCAAAACGATACAAAATATTGGATTGGCTCTATCTCTTCGATTGATAGTATCTTACAACACACAATATCTAAAACTAAAAACCGCAAAACTTTGCTTTCTTTTTCTATTGAAAGAAAAAAATGTGTATTTTCAGTCACAAAAGAAAAAATTCAGGACAAATGGGAACCGTTAACTTTAACTATTGACTGTGAATTCATAAATGATTCTTGGATTGAAATTGAAAATTACATTTCCCTAATGATATAAGAAAACAATCCAAAAATTGATACCTTACCTAAATAAATAAAAATTGATACATAACTAATCATTACTAATCCATCCGTATTCATTCGTTTCCATAACCATCAAAAAATCCTTCTTAATGAAAATTATAATAGCGATTATGAGTATATGTAAACCCCAGAACATAAACGATTACTATTATCTAAATCTAATTGGTTATCTTATCTATATAAGATGTTTATAGGAAACGGTCGGAATTCCATTTTGACAATTTTTTTTCACAGTGGAATCTACGAAAAAGTTCCATGTTGTTAAAAAAACAAAAAAAAAATTCTATATTGTTTCTGCAGATCAAATCCCGAATCTATTTATAGTACCCAATCGGATTGGAATATCATAATAATGGTAGAAATTGACTCACTTTTGTTTTGATATAGATATTTTATACAAAACTCCATAAGTCTAAATAGAATTTACCAATTCCTTTGTATTTCATTTGTAGTTGTTGCAAATTCCAATTTGAGTATAAAAGTCTCTTTATTCCTACGTTCATATGTATTTCATGCATTACATCTATTACACCTATGAAGTTAGGTAAAATTTCATGTGATTCAGTAAACATAATATAAATTCCATCATTGCTAGATCGATCCATTTTATGATGAATAAGCAAATAATGGGATTTTTTTTATAAATGGGAAATAAATAAAATGCTTGGGGGTGGAAATGAGAGAATGTCTACAATACCTGGGTTTAATCAGATACAATTTGAAGGGTTTTGTAGGTTCATTGATCATGGCTTAACAGAAGAACTTTCTAAGTTTCCAAAAATTGAAGATACAGATCAAGAAATTGAATTTCAATTATTTGTGGAAACATATAAATTGGTAGAACCATTGATAAAAGAAAGAGATGCTGTATATGAATCACTCACATATTCTTCTGAATTATACGTATCCGCCGGATTAATTTGGAAAACCCGTAGGGATATGCAAGAACAAACAATTTTTATTGGAAACATTCCTCTAATGAATTCCCTGGGAACTTCTATAGTAAATGGACTATACAGAATTGTGATCAGTCAAATATTGCAAAGCCCCGGTATCTATTACCGGTCAGAATTGGACCATAACGGAATTTCGGTCTATACCGGCACCATAATATCTGATTGGGGAGGAAGATTAGAATTAGAGATTGATCGAAAAGCAAGGATATGGGCTCGTGTGAGTAGGAAACAGAAAATATCTATTCTAGTTCTATCATCAGCTATGGGTTCGAATCTAAGAGAAATTCTCGAGAATGTTTGCTACCCTGAAATTTTTTTGTCTTTCCTGAATGATAAAGAGAAAAAAAAAATTGGATCAAAAGAAAATGCCATTTTGGAGTTTTATCAACAATTTTCTTGTGTAGGCGGAGATCCGGTATTTTCTGAATCCTTATGTAAGGAATTACAAAAGAAATTCTTTCAACAAAGATGTGAATTAGGAAGGATTGGTCGACGAAATCTGA